AACAAGTAAAAAAGGGGGGAATTTCCTTATTTCGAAATGGTTGATTATGAGATATTTCGATTTGTTTCTGATTTTTTATTGAATAGAGTTGTGTATATTTCGATACATATAAAAGATCCCCAAAAGAGTTTTATTTTATACTTGTTGCATATATGTCTGCTTTGACTCGAATGAATGTTCTGAAGAAACCTCAATTAAGTTATGTTATAGAAAAAGAGGATTCTTGCGTTTTTACCCTCCTGCTGAGAAAGCATTGATTTCTTGGCTCATTTCTTAAAATACTTCAATTGGTACACGCAAGAAATAGGCCAATTCAGCAGCTTTTTGTTCCATTTCCCGTGGAGTAAAATTCTCATCAGTACGAGTCAATGGAATGGCTCCCTGGCCTCTGATATCCATATAAAGGACACGACGAGCATAAATACCCTCTTTAACTTCTATTCTGACGGACTGAATATCTTTTATAAGAAATCGGAGGAAGACCCGACGATTTTTTCCAGGAAATCCCCACCGAAAGATACACACTATTCCGTCTTTTCTATCAAATCGATCATAACCACTACCTACATTCCACGAAATTGTGCACCACAAATAGGAGCTAATAAAAAGACCCGCGATCCCATAGAAAGACATCACAATTCCTTGTGGAAAAAAAACTATTTCCTGAGACGGAAATAAAGATATCAAATTTCTACCAAGATAACTGGAGGTTCCAACCAACAAGAATCCTAATGAACCTAAAAAAAGGATAACAGCCCAGCAGAAATTACTTGTTTTTCGAGCCCCCGTTATAGGTTCTATCCATATATGTTCTGATCGACAACTCATACTTGATCCGGTTGCGTTTTTTGGAATTGAGAGAATACCCCAAATGAATTTGACTTTAGTCCTTTTGTTTCCGAAGTAACTCGCATCAACTAGCACTAGTTTGATGTGAACCTTTAGGAGTAATTCATTAAATTGGTTAGATCTAAACTAATAACATACCCTTCGTATGATCTCACTAAAGATAGCCACATACATATAGATAGACCAACTTTACAGTTCAGCCATCCGTCAATTCGGGTCTATTTGAAAATAGCTAGAATACATTTACCCCTAATACCATTTTCTGCAGACATAAGAGTTTTTCGGCGGAAGCCGCTTATACCATATTTTGCTAAATGGATATCTGTGTTATGATACAAGCGTCAGTTTTGAAAAAAAAAAGAGATGAGATTTTGTCCCATCGGCTCTAAACAATCTTGTTTTTTTGAACATGAAGAAATAAAGAAGCCATTGCGATTGCCGGAAAGACTAGGCCTACTAAAGGCACCAAAACAGAGGGAAAGTTAAGAGTTGTCATAGAATGGGTACCTCGATTTACTATTTGTACCTTTTATTATTATTTATATTTTATATTTATTATTTATAATATAAAGATATCTTATTATATATAAAGATATCTTATTATAATTTGATAATTAGAAATTGGAATTATTATTACTTAATATCTATTAAGTATAGATCTAATTTCTACATGAAAGATTTGAAAGGATATGGATGAGATATTATTATTATTCTTTTCTTCATTTTTTGCTCTTGTCTTCGAATTTCATTTACTAAGCAAAAAGTTTCTTAAAAATTAATTATATTCTTAAAAATTAATTATATTTATATTGAAGGGTTTGTTAGAATCCCATCCAGCAGGAGCAGGGATTCTTAGTCAAAATAGGATTATCGTAAGATATAGAAAGATAAAAAATTCTATATTTTGTAGATTTTAATTATATATGACGAGAAGAGGATATTTTTTTTATTTGCCTAATTTCACGAAAAAAAGAATTTCATCTTTTATCTTGTTGATAGAGGCGTCTTGATCAATAATCAGGAATATAGAAAAAGGGGCGGATTTTCTGTGACTTTTGATTCTTTATACGATTAGATCTTATGTCAACAAAGAAAACCCCATTCGTCTAATTTTGACTTGGATTCTGATAAACTAATTACTTGTTTGCTCAAAATAATTGAACTTAATGTTCTAATTTTGATTCAAAGGAAAGAAAGTATGGAGTTGAAATAACTCACTCAGAACGCTTTTTAAAGGATTACGTGGTACGATTAGATCGAATAAGCCCTTCTGGAATAAATACTCAGCCACTTGTGAACCTTCGGGTACTGTTTTATTCAATGTTTGTTCAATTACTCTTTTACCCGCAAACGCAATGTAGGCATTGGGTTCGGCAATAATGATATCCCCCAACATACCAAAACTAGCTGTCACCCCACCGGTAGTAGGAGATGTAAGGATTGGTACATAGAATAACTTTTTATTTGATTGATAATCATATAAAGCAGAAGATATTTTAGCCATTTGCATCAAGCTCAAACTTCCTTCTTGCATGCGTGCCCCTCCGGAAGCACACACTATAATAAGAGGTAGAAATTCTTTAGTAGCGTATTCAATCAAACGGGTAATTTTCTCCCCGACTACGGATCCCATACTACCCCCCATAAACTG